GAAATAAAGCAGCTCGATAAGACCCCATACCTAGAGCTAACATCATATAACCCAATTGAGACATTGTAGAATAAGCTAAGCTTTTCTTAATATCTTTTTGAGCAAGAGCTAAAGTGGCTCCTAAAAGTAATGTTATTATACCTGTCAAAGCTATTAGATTTATTATGTAAGGTATAACTATGAAAAGAGGAAGAAGCCGAGCTACAAGAAAAATTCCTGCTGCTACCATAGTAGCGGCATGTATAAGAGCCGAAATGGGGGTAGGCCCTTCCATGGCATCAGGTAACCATACATGAAGGGGAAATTGGGCGGATTTTGCAACTGCGCCGGCAAATAATAGGAAGGCGCATAAGGTAACAAATAAAAAATTAACCTCATTATTATAAACCAAGCTATTAAATATCTCAAACAAATCCCGAAATTCAAAACTACCCGTTATCCAATAAAAACCCAAAATTCCTAATAATAAACCAAAATCCCCGACACGATTAGTTACAAACGCTTTTTGACAAGCATTCGCCGCACTAGGTCGTGTGAACCAAAAACCTATTAATAGATAAGAACACATTCCAACCAATTCCCAAAAAATATAAATTTGTATCAAATTAGAACTAGTAACTAATCCCAACATTGAAGTATTGGAAAAACTCATATAAGCAAAAAATCTCAAATATTCCTGATCATGAGACATATAATTATCACTATAAATAAGAACCATCATTCCAACAGTAGTGATTAATATTGACATAATAGAAGTAAGTGGATCAACCAAGCAGCCAAATTCTAAAGAAAAATCATTATTGATGGTCCAAGACCATACATATTGATAGACGGAATTGTGATTTATTTGCTGAATAGAAAAATGGGCTGAAAAAATCATAACTATACTTAACAATAAAACACTCGGAAAAGCCCACATACGTCGAAGATTTTTTGTTGCCGTTGGAAAAAGTAGAAGTCCTGCTCCAATTAACATCGGAACTGGAAGTGGAATGAAAGGTATAATCCATGAATATTTATATGTATATTCCATAAAAAAAAAAAAAAAAAATATTTTTCTTAATTAATTGTTTCTGATTCACCGGTTCTTATTTGTTTTCTGTTGAAAGGGGTCAGTTAATAAAAAAAAAATTAAGATAAGATATATAAAATAAAACTTAAATAAAATTTTCATTCTAATTATTACGTATTACAATAATTTATTTATATCTATAGAGCGAGGATAAATAATTACACCAAAAACAGTATTTGGTATGAATCATAAAGCGCATAACTTGATCAATAAAAACTATTTATTGTAATTCGGTTATTCAGAATCATTAAACAATTTGTTTTGTAACTAATTGATTGTCTTCCATTACAATAAAAGCTATTTGTAGTAAATGCTATGATATCCAACACTTTATTTTATGTAAAATAAAAAAAAAGGGCAAATAAAATGCCTTTATATAATAAAAAATTATGTATTTTGTATCCTTTAACAGATTAACTACTAGTCCCATTCGAATTTTAGAATTAAAGTTGGGTGTACTCTTTCTTCGAGTTTGACCAATCAAATTAATTAAAATTAATATAATAGAAAATTATTAAAGTTTTTTTAATTAAGCGAGAGAGGGGTTGGGTTATTAAACTTTTGATGTATTTTATTACATGTATAAATGTAACACGACGAAAATAGAAAGAAAACGAAACGCACAATCTTTTCTTTTTTGTTTGTATTGGATTTTTTTTATTTTATCAACTTCAATCAATTCTATTCTTTGGCATAGGGGATTGTTATTAGTAATATTTTATGCGATTTTTACACATCCCCCTTTTTTATGAAGGGAGTATAATTTAGATAATAAATAGATAGAGAACAGTAAAGAATTTTTTTTTTTGAACAATAGATGTCTTTCACATCCAACCGAAGAACCTATTATAATTTTTTAATGGCAGTTCCAAAAAAACGCACCTCTATTTCAAAAAAACGGATTCGTAAAAATATTTGGAAAAGGAAGGGATATCGGGCAGCATTGAAAGCTTTTTCGTTAGCGAAATCTCTTTCTACCGGGAGTTCTAAAAGTTTTTTTTGTGTAACAAATAAATAATAGTAATCAAACAATACAATAAATAATCTGAATCGGTCGAATTAGAAAAGTAATATAATTTTGTTTCTAATTTTTTTATAAGATTTATAAGTTATAAGAATTATAATTAACATCATAATAGTAAAATAATATAAATTTATATAAAATTATTTTTATATAAAATAATTTATATATAATAAATATATAAATAAATAAAAATAATTATAAATAAATAAAAATAATTAGTTTCATAATGTTTTAATTTAGAAGGCGTCTTTTTTCTTTCGTTTCTGATATAGATAAGAATTCTGTTGTCTACTTAATTCGAAAAATTAACGGTACTTTTTTGTTTGAAAAAAGGATAAATGCAAGCACAAGGGTTCACCTTTCGTTTTAGTATGTTTTATCATTTTCAGGATGGGGATTCTCACTTTCCCCATCGACTTGACTCAATAATAAAAATAAATTTATTATTGAGTTATATTATATATTATAAAGAAGAGTTCGTTGAAACTAAACTAATTGATTAAGTTTTAAATATGTTTTATAATCTTCTAAATCATTATTTTTCTAAATTATTATCACTATATAAACTCTTTAACCCAATTTAATTTTAATTAATAAAATACCTTTTTACATTTTTAGGTAGTTATATGACGAATGTGCCAATTTTGAGTGATCTGTTTTAGATCCTATGGTTCGATTGGAAGATCGATCAAAATATAATATATATCAAAGATATAATATATATTAATTTAAAAATTAATAAAGTATTTTTTGAAGTACGGTACAATTTCGATAGAAATATAAAATATTGTTATATAATTGATACACCCATACTAATACCTAACTTAATCGGATTGCTAAATCTTAACACAAATTCTCTACACAACGAAAAACCCTAAGAATTCATATAAAACTAACTATGCAAATATTTACAAAAACCCCTTGAGTGTATCGCTGAAATTGTGTTATATAAAAATTATATTTTTTTCTTCAGCGATAAAATTCATTTTTTATTTTAGATTAATAAAATAAATGAATCATTAAAAAATGCAAACGAGACAGAACATTGTTTTTAGTTCTATCTATGGATTGAAGTCAAAATAATCTAGTTACAACCGTAACATTTTTGTTTTAGGAAAACATAAAGTAATAACTTACGAAAAACTACATTTTTAGTTCGGTTAAATAAAATTGACATTCTAAAATAATAAATAAAAAGATAATAAATATTATTAACGAAAACGTTTAAATCCCTAATTCTTAAACAAGTTTTTATTCATCAATTTAATGGTTTCCTAAAAAAATATTGCATTTAATTAACTCTTTCAATCTCGACGATTGAATAAAAATAGGTTATTATGATTTCGAATAAGCCGCTATGGTGAAATCGGTAGACACGCTGCTCTTAGGAAGCAGTGCTAGAGCATCTCGGTTCGAGTCCGAGTGGCGGCATGGCATCTTCTAAAAGAGTAAGTCCTATAATGAATTCAATTCCCGATTTCAATTCCTATAATTGCGGGACCCCCTTTTTTTAATTTTTATGATATTTTCAACTTTAGAGCATATATTAACTCATATATCCTTTTCTATCGTTTCAATTGTAATTACAATTCATTTGATAACTTTATTAGTCGATGAAATCGTAGGACTATATGATTCGTCAGAAAAGGGTATGATAGTTACTTTTTTCTGCATAACAGGATTATTAGTTACTCGTTGGGTGTGTTTTGGGCATTTACCATTAAGCGATTTATATGAATCATTAATTTTTCTTTCGTGGAGTTTTTCCATTATTCATATGATTCCGTATTTTAAAAAACATAAAAACCATTTAAGCGAAATAACCGCGCCAAGTGCTATTTTTACTCAAGGTTTTGCTACTTCGGGTCTTTTAACTGAAATGCATCAATCCGAAATATTAGTACCCGCGCTCCAATCCCATTGGTTAATGATGCATGTAAGTATGATGGTATTGAGCTATGCAGCTCTTTTGTGTGGATCATTATTATCATTAGCTCTTCTAGTCATTACATTTCGAAAATTCAGAAGGATTTTTAGTAAAGGCAATAATTTATTATTAGTAAATGAGTCATTTTACTTTGGTGAGATTCAATACGTGAACGAAAGAAACAATGTCTTACGAAACACTTCTATTTCGTCTCAAAATTATTACAGGTATCAATTGATTCAACAATTGGATCGGTGGAGTTATCGTATTATTAGTCTAGGGTTTATCTTTTTAACCGTAGGTATTCTTTCGGGAGCAGTATGGGCTAATGAAGCATGGGGATCATATTGGAATTGGGATCCAAAGGAGACTTGGGCATTTATTACTTGGACCGTATTCGCGATTTATTTACATATTAGAACAAATAAAAATTTTGAAAGTATAAATTCTGCAATTGTGGCCTCAATGGGCTTTCTTATAATTTGGATATGCTATTTTGGGGTTAATCTATTAGGAATAGGGTTGCATAGTTATGGTTCATTTACATTAACATCTAATTGAATTAAATAAAGGACTTGACTGACTTGACGAATAGAAACATAGGATGGCATACGTGTATATATACGAAAACTTCATGTAAACCATTAAGAACCATTTGAATCATTCCATTTCCATTACTTGATTCAAATGGTTCTCACAAATGCCAGACATATCCGGTTATAATATAATTCCAATTTTTTTATTTAACTTCAAATTTAACTTAAAAGAAAAAAAGGACTTATTTTTTATTGTACAATGAACGATTTTAAAAATCATGGGATTTCAGTTTAATCCTTTGGTTTACTCACGAAAACTATCTATAAAAATAATTGGATATAATAGCTTCGACCTTGTCAACTGATAATGAGAAAACGAAATCGGGATAAACACCAATACCTATTACAGGTAAAAGGATCGAGATCGAAACAAATAATTCT